CGTTCTTGATAGTTATTTACTTACTCAGTGGATAGGAACATACTCTGGATCAGAATCATGGGGAGTACTTCTTGATCATTTCTACGAACGTAAAGCCCCAGTTCGAATTCCTTTTATGTACAGAAATATCCTCTTGGATAACTTACATAATCTCAATTACTAATCCTTTGTGTATCTTGGTCTTCCTAACCATCCACTCATTTTTGCTTTCAACCTCCCGTTGTGGAAATCCATCTATGGTAATAGACAGTAAAAACTCCATACAGTTGATCTTTTTAACCCGCTTCAAGCTATCATGACAATTCACCAATCTTGGGGTAAACAATCTCTATTGCTTATGTTTACTTTTTTCACCATTTGATTCTTGTACATAGGAAATGAGACTCAACTTTTTTACTGCAAATTTAGAAGCCGTTTTCTTTCACTCATACAACTATCTGGTTTAGTTCATCAACTCAAATGCTGAAGAAAAATATATATAGTTAATCAAATCTTTTTATCCTTGTTTCTAGAAAGAAAAGAATTTGGAGAAATTTTAGGTCTCACCGAATCACACGTAGAGATATTGATAACACACATAGAGCTAATGGTATTTCATAACTAATTGATTGGGCAGCTGCCCGTAGACCACCTAAAAAGGAATATTTATTATTTGATCCATATCCCGACATAAGAAGTCCAACGGGAGCAATACTTGAAATGGCAATCCATAAAAAAACACCAATACTAAGATCGGCTAGAACAAGGTGATCACCAAAAGGAATTACTGAATAACTTAGAAAGATAGATATTACTGCTATGGATGGTCCGATACTGAATAAACGAGTATCTCCTGTAGATGGAATAAGGTTCTCTTTCAAAAGTAGTTTTGTCCCATCTGCTAGAGCTTGAAGAAGTCCTAAAGGGCCGGCATATTCAGGTCCGATACGTTGTTGTATTCCTGCAGATATTTCTCTTTCTAACCAAACAATTACTAGTACACCTATTGTGATTCCTAATACAAGAGTCAAAATAGGGACAAGCATCCATATGATCCCATAGACTTCTTTTAAGGATTCTAATTTGGAAAAAGAATTGATAGTCTCTATTTCTGTTGTATCAATTATCATTTCAACGATCAACTTCTCCCATAATGATATCTATGCTACCTAGTATTGTCATAATATCAGCCAATTTCATTCTTTTAACTAACTGAGGAAGAATTTGCAAATTGATAAAACCTGGTGGGCGGATTTTCCATCTCCAAGGAAAAACGCTCTGATCTCCTATCAGAAAAATTCCCAATTCTCCTTTTGGGGCTTCAACTCTCACATAAAGTTCTTGTTTCGACAATTCAAAAGTTGGAGAAGGTTTTTTACTAATAAACCGATATTCAAAATCATTCCATTCAGGATCTTTTAATCTATCAAAACGTCGGCTTTCTAAATTTTCGTAAGGCCCTCCTGGAATTCCTTCCAGAGCCTGTTGAATAATCTTTATGGATTCTGTCATTTCACCGATTCGTACTAAATAACGAGCTAATGAATCCCCTTCTCGTTGCCATTGAACCTGCCAATCAAATTCGTCGTAAGACTCATAATGATCAACTTTACGAAGATCCCATTCTATTCCGGAAGCTCGTAGCATTGGTCCCGATAAACCCCAATTTAATGCCTCGTCTCCCCTAATAATGCCTACGCCTTCAACCCGTTCTAAAAAAATAGGATTCCGGGTAATAAGTTTTTGATACTCAGCAACCCCTGTTAAAAAATAATCGCAAAAATCCAAACATTTATCTATCCAGCCATAGGGTAGATCGGCAGCCACTCCTCCAATACGAAAATAATTATGCATCATTCGCATACCGGTGGCAGCTTCGAATAGGTCATATATCAATTCTCTTTCTCGAAAAATATAGAAGAAAGGGGTCTGCGCACCAATATCCGCCATAAAAGGACCGAGCCATAACAAATGAGAAGCTATCCGACTCAACTCCAACATAATGACTCTGATATAGCTAGCCCTTTTAGGTACTTGAATATTGCCTAATTGTTCGGGTCCATTTATGGTTATTGCTTCTGTGAACATAGTAGCTAAATAATCCCAACGTGTTACATAAGGCAAATATTGTATAATTGTTCGGTTTTCCGCAATTTTCTCCATCCCTCTATGTAAATAACCCAATATTGGTTCGCAGTCGACAACATCTTCACCATCTAGAGTAACGATGAGTCGAAGAACACCGTGCATTGATGGGTGCTGAGGCCCCATATTGACTATCATGAGGTCTTTTCTTGTAGTTGGTGCAGTCATAAGTTTTTTACCGATTCATTCTTCCATGAATTACTGAAAGTGAAAAGAAGTTCATCAAAATTTAATCGAAACATATAAGTGAAAATGAAATGACTCTTCAAATTAATCAAATTAACGAGTTTTTGTCTCTCGAATGTCCAACTGATTAATTAATTCTTTATAACGTACTCTATTTTTTTTTGCCAAATAAGCTAGCAGTCGTTGACGTTTTCCCAAAATTTTCTTCAAACCTCTCTGAGATAAATAGTCTTTTTTGTGCAATTCTAAATGTGAAGTAAGTCTCCGTATCTTATTGGTGAAATTGAATACTTGAAATTCAACAGATCCTCTCTTTTCTTCTTGAGAAATAACTGAAATGACAGAATTTTTTACCATAAATGAATTTCCCCTTTCTTTATTTTTTTCTTTATTTTACAGATATGGATTTTATCGAATTTTATCGATCAGTAATAATAATGCCAGTAATTTGAACGTGGTATATAGACTAAATTTCTTTATGAACCCCTAATTTTATCAATTCCAATAAATTAATCAAATTTAAAATTTGATTCAGATAGGAATCCAAAACGGTGGTAGGTACGTTTTTTCCATTCCCAAAAGCGAATAATTTCAACCTAAAATGAAGAAGATTCTGTTGATTCATTTCTAGATCTAATCGATACCTTATTTTATTTATTTAGTATCGTCTACTCGAATTAGATTCGAATGAGATGTAAGACAAGGCATGTGGGCATTTGTTTGCTTTCAGATACTCTATACGAGACAGGGTATATAGTACTATCAATTACTTTTCAATCGTGGATACATATGGATCCTTAAGATACTGAAACGGCTACCATTATTGGTATCAAACCAATAACGATTCATACAAGCTAAATCTTCTAATCGATAATTAGGCCAAAGAAAGAACTTAAATTTAATTAATTCATTTTTCTCTTTATAAAGAGGTTTCCTTTCATCCAAAAATTGACTCCAGTTTTTTACATTGGTTTCGTTGCAAAATACTGAATTTCTATCGACTCCATTCCAATTCAAAGAATTAAAAAAACTTCGAATTCTCAATTCTCTACGACGTCTAGACCATAAAATAGTTTCAGGAACAAGCAAATCAAAATGATTTTTATCTGTATTTATTCTTTGAGTTTGAGGTTGCAGAATGAATTCATCAAAATTCTTTTTATCAACGTATCTTTGGTCTCGGTATCTTTGATTAGTTTGGTGTTTACTTTTATGAACCAATGAAATACCTATGGTTTGATACATAATAAATTGTCCATTATTTTTTACAGACAACCGAATAGGCTCGATAATCAATATCCCCGTCTTCATTAATTCTGTAAGAGATAAATTCGCCTGAATCAGCATTATATCCAAACTCATTTCTCTCCTTTGAATTGACGATATAGTAATTTTGGTTGGATTTATCAGTCGAAGCAGGAGACAATATACCTTGATATTTTCGATCATTCTTTGATTCAAAGCATCGTTCCATCTCAATTGAAAAAGCAAATAACGTTTCAAGAACAAATCTAGTTCTTCTTCCGTGTTGCTTTTGTATTGTTTTTTATTTTTATTTGTGTCTGATTCCGCGTAATCTTTTCCAAGATCGTTTTGATGTTTTGAGAAAACAGGGCCCAGATTTCCTTTGTTTTCTATATCTGATCCACGCTCTCTTTTTCCTTGACTTGCGGGTTCTTTTGCTTCTTGAATTCGATTCTTTATTTTTTTATTTGATGGTAAAAAAAAGTTTTGTTTTTGGTTTTTATTTTGACTAACATTTTCATTTGGATTCAAATTTAAAAGAAGGAATTTGCTTGGTATAATCCACGGTTTTATTTTATATACATTATAAAGTAGTACAAATTCTGGGAAGAACCAAAATTCCAGATTCAATATGGGATGATTAAATATTTTGTCATTCATTCCCATCCAATCAAAAAAGACTTTTTTCGAATTTTTTTGATTTTTTTCTGGAGATGAGTTGTAAGATAAAAAAGGCCTTTTTTATCAATTTTCTCAATTATTTGATAATTATTAATACCAATTTGAGTATTTGGATTACTGTTGGTATCGATCTTAACCCAGGCCTCAATATCTCCTTTTTGTGTAAGAGAAAAATGGCTAATTTTCAAATCAAAATATTTTCGATCGAGATTTCTTTCTATATCTAGAATATTGCCTTTTCTTAGATAATTATTGATATGAAGATTGCCGGGCATATCAAAAAAGTTGTGTTTGGACGTGTTGGAATTATACGAAATTTCTAAGTTCTTATTTACTTGAAAGGGTAATCTAGAAATAAATGAGTCACTTTTATTTTCATAATTAATCGATTTATATGATAAAAGATCATATCTATAACATTTTTTAAAATTATCTTTTTGGTTTGATAATGAATAGAGTTCAGAAGCATTTTCTTTTTTGTAATGAATTAATTGGTCTTTTTCATATGAATTCCATTTGTTTAAGTTGCTATTTTTATTTTGAGCCATACAACTTTGATTAACCCTAGTTCGCCATTTTTTTGGCATTAATCTAGACCATCTAATCTGAGCTAAATCGTATTGATAATGTCGTCTTAACCAGTTTTTCCATTGATTGATTCTATAACTCTGAAGTTTCTTATGTTTTACTTCAGAGTGAAATATTCCTAGTGTTCTAAAATAGTCCTTTATTTTAGTCTTAAGGAAAAAAGACGTTCTGTTATATTGAAGAACAGATCTAAATTTAGACAAATTAATAATTTGGGTTTGTGATAATTTGTAAAATACATATGCTTGTGACAAGTAGGATAAATCAAAAAAAATATGTGAATTTTTCTTACTAATATTATAAAGTGACTTTTTTATAGTCGAAATAAAGATAAAGTGAATTTTTTTTTTATTAATTTTTTCTTGATTTATTTCATTATTGGAAATGTATTTCTCAACCAATTTGTTTGTTGATTCAACAAAGAGTTGTGTATTAATTCTGGGAATATTAATGATAGATAAAAATAGATCGATGTATAATCTTTGAATGAATAATTTTAGAAAATAACGGAATTTCCATATTAATCGAGTATTTCGTCTTTTTACTATTTGTAAAAGATTTTGTGGCGATTCGAATTTTTTAATATTATTTGTTTTATTAGGACTAATGTCTATTTCTGGAGTTACTTTCTTTTTCTCTTTTGTAATTCTTTCTATTTGATTTTTTATTGTACTTGTTCTATCAGTCAAATCCTTCATTTTGGTTTCTATCAGTGAAGAATTTGGCCAATTTCCAGATTCACTTTGACTAAACGATTCGTTAATTATTTGATTACTAATTAGATAATCTTTTTCTTTTTTCGTTTCATTCGATTCAGATATTTCTTTGAATCTAAATAATACAATTGGATTTATTTTTGAAAGTTCTTTTTTTATTTTTTTTAGAAATAGAATACTTTTGATAAGCCATTTTTTGGTTTCTTTTGAAACTCTTCGAAATAATTTTGTTTTTCCTTTTAAAACTTTTAGAGTTATAAAATATTTCTTTTTGCATTTTCCAATTTTTTTTTCGAGTTCCTTAAAGATGGGTTCAAAAAAGGAAGGGCGCTTTCGGGGAGAACCAAAGGGAAGTTCAGCTTCCATTCCCCAAACTGTTAAAAAACAAAAATCATCTTTTTGTTTTTTCTTTTTCATTAACTCTCCGCGGGAGGGGGACAGTTTAGATATATGCCAAGGTTTGAGACAAAAAGGAAATAAAATTTTGATCTGAATCCCATCTCTCAACCAATTTTTTGGAAATTCTGTTTCTGATAATTGAACACCATTATAAGTACATTTAATCTGCATTTCTCTATTCCATTCCTGCAAATCTTCAGACCATTCAGGAAGTTGCAAGAATAACATACGCCCGATATTTTTGGCTATTATCAATGAAGGTAATAGAATATATTTTCGAAGAATTGATTGAGTTATTAACATGTAACCTCTTATTATTTGCGCAAAAGGAATGTTATCCCAGGCTTCTGCTATCGCTATCCGTGCTTGTTCCTTTCTTTTGTTCTCCTCTTTTTTGTCCTTTTCTTTTTTCTCTTCTCTTTTTGTTTGTTCTTCTCTCGATTCTAGAATCTTGAATTCTCCCTCTTTACCTGTCCAATTTCGAAAAATTGGTTTAATCAGTCCAGAGATATCAAAAGAAAAAAGACGGGGGGGGGTTATTCTGTCGAGAAAAAGGGGGGAATGCGCATTTGCTTGAAATAGTTTCCAAATAACAGTTTTGCGCCTTTGAGCCCGCATAGAGCCTTTAATTATACCTCGCCGAAAATCTGATTGTTGCGAATAGCTTATTAAAGCCACTTCTCAGGATCGTTATTCTCGTTGTTGGCAGTAAAAATAACTACACGTTTGGCTTTTCTTGAACGAAGTTGATGATCCATTGATGCGCGATCTTTAAATTCACCCAATTGTTGGTCCAATTCGGTGATTAATTTATGTGACCAGCGAGGCGTTTTTTTACTGATTTCTTTTATTTCAATCGATGTTTTTCCAGATTTTGTCCCATTAGGATCAATTGCATTGAATACAAATTTTACAAATTTCGTTCTTTTTTCTGAATTCGCTCTTCCCTGTTCTTGGTCTGAAAATAAAGAAAGGCCTTTCAAATTTAAACTCGATTTTGGTTCGTTACCAAATTCTAAGAACTCGTCAATTTCTGTTGATAATGGTTTTTTATCAACCGTATCCGCTTTTTGTTCAAATTCTTGGTAATCAAATTCTCGGTAATCAGTATTCGGAAGAAAGATAGTATGAATCCTATTTAGTCTAACTCTCTCTTTCAAATTTTCTAGCGAAGTATTGTTTATAATTGAAGGTGAAACCCCTTTTTTGATTGTTCCTCGATATGGCCCATTTAACAAAGGATCATACATTTTAGTCACGTATTCTTTTTTAGTATCATCATTACACAATCTAGTCCTTGTTTCGAGTATATCCAGAGAAAGAGATTCCTTGTCTAGAATTTCAAGTCGATTTAAAAATTCCTTATTCAGATTATTACTTTTTTCTTTGTTGGTCGAAACCCACTGATTGTCCAGTTCATTAGGAAGCGTTTTTTGGAGTGACAATAGGGGTATCTTTATTTTTAGCATTTTCCAAAAAGTTGATAAACTTGGCGGGTATGTAAAAGCTATTCTTTGTTTTCCATCACTTTTACATGTGTCAAAAAAATATTGTGACATTT